GGGACGCATTTTATTTGGCGGTTTTCTGGATGTTAAATACCATTGGATGGGTTACTTTTTATTGGCATTGGAAGCACATCACATTATGGCAGGGTAACGTTTCACAGTTTAATGAATCCTCCACTTATTTGATGGGGTGGTTAAGAGATTATCTATGGTTAAACTCTTCACAACTCATCAACGGATATAACCCTTTTGGTATGAATAGTTTATCGGTATGGGCATGGATGTTCTTATTTGGACATCTTGTTTGGGCTACTGGGTTTATGTTCTTAATTTCTTGGCGTGGATATTGGCAGGAATTAATTGAAACTTTAGCATGGGCTCATGAACGCACACCTTTGGCTAATTTGATTCGATGGAGAGATAAACCAGTCGCTCTATCCATTGTGCAAGCGAGATTGGTTGGATTAGCCCACTTTTCTGTAGGTTATATATTCACTTACGCAGCTTTCTTGATTGCCTCTACATCAGGCAAATTTGGTTAATTCATTTTTTTTGAATACGTTTTATCATCGACAATCTAATTTTGTTCGATAGAGAAGGTGGACCACCTTCTTATATTTCCACATCTAGGATTCGACTTGTATCATTGATAATAATAGGAACTGAACCATTATGGCAAGGAAAGGTTTGATTCAGAGGGAGAAGAAGAGGCAGAGATTAGAACAGAAATATCATTTGATTCGTCGATCTTCAAAAAAGGAAATAAAAAAAGTTTTGTCGTTGAGTGATAAATGGGAAATTCATGGAAAATTACAATCCCCACCACGTAATAGTGCACCTACACGTCTTCATCGACGTTGTTTTTCGACCGGAAGACCGAGAGCTAACTATCGAGACTTTGGGTTATCCGGACACATACTTCGTGAAATGGTTCATGCATGTTTGTTACCAGGTGCAACAAGATCAAGTTGGTAAGGATCAAACTATACCTTCCTCTTTCTATTGATCTCTATGATCATCGATCATAGAGAGCCCCCTTTACCATTCTGTATAAATGGGATATTCTATTTGTATGGATATGGTAGAGGGGCACATCCAATCCTCGGTTGTCCATTAGTTCCCATCTCTTCTCTTCAACGCGGGGTAGAGCAGCTTGGTAGCTCGCAAGGCTCATAACCTTGAGGTCACGGGTTCAAATCCTGTCTCCGCAATATCAATCGTTTTTTTGTCAAAAAAAAAATTGAGGTCTGACTCTGTTAATGTTAACTAGCCATTAATTTCTATTTCTCTTTTTGGATCGGAGGAAAAGAAGTAGGAAGAGAAGATAGAACCACTACACTATCGTAGTAAACTCTACCGAATTATTTATCCTATTCCATTAATTCACTATAGGCGGATAGCGGGAATCGAACCCGCATCTTCTCCTTGGCAAAGAGAAATTTTACCATTCGACCATATCCGCGTTTTTTGTTCCTGATAAGCCCGTATATGTCTCCACATATATGATATCATGTCTGGATCATTATTGTGCAGGGACGGATACGGATACTATCTTCAGAACGATTCCAATTGTCTAATTAATATATAACATATAAAATATAATATAACAATAGAATTTTTTCTTTATTCAAGAAGTTGGACTTTGACCCCCCAATTTTTTGATTTATTTTCCTTTTCGGGATTCATTTTTATCTTATATTTATTATGTTATGGAATTTTAATGCGTCTCACAACCCGAAGGGATTCTAGGGGGTCATTTCTTTTTTTGATCTGGAAAATACTTAATTGGTTCAAGAGATAAGAGAATTAAGGATAGCTACTAGAAAGACTAATCCAATCCATAATGATGTACCGGAAAAGACAACATTTTTGTTACTTGACCAACCGTCAGAAGAAGCAAATACAACGGGTACACTAATCAATAAGATTGATGAAGTAGCAATTAATGCAAAAACAGCCAATTGGAAAGCAATAGTCATACTTCTAATCCTCCAAGCTACCAATAAATAAACTATACCATTTGATCCTCTCTCATACAAAAAAAAATTGTAATAAAATACATCATAGAGGGATTTGACCATGAACCCATGGATCCTGTAGGACTTATTACCACTTTATTCGGACATGGAGTCGGGGCCGTTTTTATTTACTTCACAAACATACATGCCGGCTCATGCATCCATATATACAAATATATATATTCACACCCCGGCTGTTTCTACCTACGGATAATGGTGGTATCAACTCATACGACCATGTTCTATTCTGGAGAATACAAATAAAATAAAATGGAGATTGTTTTTCGGAGAGATGGCTGAGTGGTTGATAGCTCCGGTCTTGAAAACCGGTATAGTTCTTTATTCAGAACTATCGAGGGTTCGAATCCCTCTCTCTCCTTTTACTCGTTGAATCTATTTTATTTCTTTATTTGTTATTGGTTTCCCCCGGCTCGGCTAGGAGGGCTAGCCGAGCCAAAAAACAATAGATATAACTGAGTTAAAAAAAGTAATACTTTGAAGTATCACTTGATCCCAATTCTAATACGTATGATGGA